CTACTCATATGCTATCTAAACTAAGAAATTAGATTAGGCGATATTCGTACCTGTGGGAATTAAGGTCTCTCCAATTTCACTGGTATCATAATTTTTGAATTTATGCGCAAATAAAAATTTAGGAAAGGAAGTTTTCGAATCACTGACTCAGGTCCATTGTCGAATCCTACTCAGCGGAATATGGGGGTACTTATGGCAGAACGGGTCGATCTGGTCTTTCACAATAAAGTGATAGATAGAACTGCTATGAAACGACTTATTAGCAGATTAATAGATCATTTCGGAATGGCATATACATCACATATCCTGGATCAAATGAAGACTTTGGGTTTCCAGCAAGCCACTGTTACATCTATTTCATTAGGAATAGATGATCTTTTAACAATACCATCTAAGGGATGGTTAGTCCGAGACGCTGAACAACAAAGTTTTTTTTTGGAGAAACACCATCATTATGGGAATGTACATGCGGTAGAAAAATTACGTCAATCTATTGAGATATGGTATGCTACAAGCGAATATTTGAGACAAGAAATGAATCCTAATTTTCGGATGACTGATCCTTCTAATCCAGTCCATCTAATGTCCTTTTCGGGAGCTAGAGGAAATGCATCTCAAGTACATCAATTAGTAGGTATGAGAGGATTAATGTCGGATCCCCAAGGACAAATGATTGATTTACCTATTCAAAGCAATTTGTGTGAAGGACTCTCTTTGACAGAATATATAATTTCCTGCTACGGAGCCCGCAAAGGAGTAGTGGATACTGCTGTACGTACATCAGATGCTGGATATCTCACGCGTAGACTTGTTGAAGTGGTTCAACACATTATTATACGTAGAATAGATTGTGGTACTATCCAAGGTATTTCCGTGAGTCCTCGAAATGAGATGACAGAAAGAATTTTTGCCCAAACACTAATTGGTCGTGTATTAGCAGACGATATATATATAGGTCTACGATGTATTGCCACTAGGAATCAAGATATTGGGATTGGGCTTATCAATCGATTCATAACTTTTCGAGCACGACCAATATATATTCGAACCCCCTTTACTTGCAGAAGCACATCTTGGATCTGTCAATTATGTTATGGTCGGAGTCCCACTCATGGTGACCTAGCCGAATTGGGAGAAGCTGTAGGTATTATTGCGGGTCAATCGATTGGGGAACCGGGGACTCAACTAACATTAAGAACTTTTCATACCGGTGGAGTATTTACAGGTGGTACTGCCGAACATGTACGAGCTCCTTCTAATGGAAAAATCAAATTTAATGAGGATTTTGTTCATCCTACGCGTACCCGTCATGGGCATCCTGCTTTTTTATGTTCTATAGATTTATATGTAATTATTGAGAGTCGGAGTGTTATCCATAATGTGAATATTCCGCCAAAGAGTTTGATTTTAGTTCAAAATAATCAATATGTAGAATCAGAACAAGTGATTGCTGAGATTCGTGCGGGAACGTCCACTTTTCATTTTAAAGAGAAAGTCCGAAAACATATTTACTCTGAATCAGAGGGAGAAATGCACTGGAGTACGGGTGTCTACCATGCACCCGAATATACATATGGTAATGTTCATCTATTACCAAAAACAAGTCATTTATGGATATTAGCAGGAGGCTCGCGCAGATCCAGTATAATGTCTTTTTCGATCCACAAGGATCAAGATCAAATTAATGCTCATTCTTTTTCTGTCGAAGACAAATATATCTCTGACCTCTCAATGACTAATGATCGAGTAAGACATAAATTGTTGGATACTTCTAGTAAAAAAGATATGGAAATCATTGATTATTCAATATCTAATCGAATCATATCTAATGGTAAGTGGAATTTAATATATCCGTCTATTCTCCAAGAGAATTCAGATTTATTAGCGAAAAGGCGAAAAAATAGATTCATCATCCCATTAAAATATGATCAAGAATGGCAAAAAGAACTAATATCCTGTTTTGGTATTTCAATTGAAATACCCATAAATGGTATTTTACGTAGAAATAGTATTCTTGCTTATTTTGATGATCCACGATACAGAAGAAGCAGTTCAGGAATTACTAAATATGGGACTGCGGAGGTAGATTCAATCATAAAAAAAGAGGATTTGATTGAATATCGAGGAACAAAAGAATTGAGTCTGAAATACCAAATGAAAGTAGATCGGTTTTTTTTCATTCCCGAAGAAGTGCATATTTTACCTGGATCCTCGTCCATAATGGTCCGGAACAATAGTATCATTAGAGTATATACACGACTTGCTTTAAATAAAAGAAGTCGAATAGGCGGATTAGTTCGAGTGGAAAGAAAAAAAAAAAGTATTGAACTGAGAATCTTTTATGGAGATATTCATTTTCCTGGAGAGACAGATAAGATATCCAGGCACTGCGGCATTTTGATACCGCCAGTAACAGGAAAAAAAAAAAATTCTAAGGAATCAAAAAAATTGAAAGATTGGATCTATGTCCAGCGGATCACACCTACCAAGAAAAAGTATTTTGTTTCGGTTCGGCCCGTAGTCACATATGAAATAGCCGACGGGATAAATTTAGCAACACTTTTTCCTCAGGATCTCTTGCGGGAAAAGGATGATGTCCAACTTCGAATTGTCAATTATATCCTTTATGAATATGGCAAGTCAATTCGAGGAATTTATAACACAAGTATTCAATTAGTTCGGACTTGCTTAGTATTAAATTGGGACCAAAAACAAAACGGTTCCAAAAAAGAGGTTTATGCCTCCTTTGTTGAGGTAAGGGCAAATGATCTAATTCGTGATTTCATAAGAATTGAGTTAGTCAAAGTCAAGTCCACTCTTTCATATTCATATAGCGGAAAAAGATATAATATAACAGATTCGGGATTGATTCCCAATAAGGGGCTAGATCGCGCCAATATCAATCCCTTTCATTCCAAGGCGAAGTTTCAATTACTTACCCAACAGCAAGGAACTATTGGTACGTTGTTGAATCAACATAAGGAATCCCAATCTTTTATAATTTTGTCATCATCCAACTGTTTTCGAATTAGTCCATTCAAGGGTTCGAAATATAACAATGCGATATTGGATCCCCTAATCCCAATTAGGTATTTGTTGGGTCCCTTAGGTACTATTGTACCTAAAATAACGAATTTTTATTCATCTTACCATTTATTAACTCATAATCAAATCTCGTTAAAGAAATATTTACTACTTAACAATTTTAAGCAAACTTTTAAAGTACTTCAAGTATTTAAATATTGTTTAATGGATGAAAATAGAAAAATTTATAATCCCAATTCATGCAGTAATATAATTTTGAATCCATTCCATTTAAATTGTTGTTTTCTTCATCACGATTCTGGTGAAGAGACATCCACACTAATTTGCCTTGGGCAATTTATTTGTGAAAATGCATGTTTATTCAAATATGGGCCACACATAAAAAAATCCGGTCAAATTTTAATTGACCATGTTGACTCCTTAGTTATAAGATCGGCTAAGCCTTATTTGGCTACCCCAGGAGCAACAGTTCATGGTCATTATGGAGAAATCCTTTATGAAGGAAAGACACTAGTTACATTTATATATGAAAAATCAAGATCTGGTGACATAACGCAGGGTCTTCCAAAAGTGGAACAGGTCTTAGAAGTGCGTTCAATTGATTCAATATCGATGAACCTCGAAAAGAGAGTCGAAAGTTGGAACGAACGTATACCAAGAATTCTTGGAATCCCCTGGGGATTCTTGATTGGAGCTGAGCTAACCATAGCCCAGAGTCGTATCTCTTTGGTTAATAAAATTCAAAAGGTTTATCGATCTCAGGGAGTACAGATCCATAATAGACATATAGAGATCATTGTACGTCAAATAACATCAAAAGTGTTGGTTTCAGAAGATGGAATGTCTAATGTTTTTTCACCCGGAGAATTAATCGGATTGTTGCGAGCGGAACGAGCGGGACGTGCTTTAGACGAAGCGATCAATTATCGGGCAATCTTATTGGGAATAACGAGGACATCCCTGAGTACTCAAAGTTTCATATCCGAAGCGAGTTTTCAAGAAACCGCTCGAGTTTTAGCAAAAGCCGCTTTACGAGCTCGTATTGATTGGTTGAAAGGACTGAAAGAGAACGTTGTTCTGGGGGGGCTTATTCCTGTTGGTACTGGATTCAAAAAATTAGTACACCATTCAAGGGAAAACAAAAATATTTATTTGGAAATCAAAAGGCAAAATTTAGTCGAGTTGGAAATGGGAGATATTTTGTTATACCATAGGGAATTATGTGCTCCAAACAATTTTTATGGGACATCACAACAACCATTTACGCAATTTTCCTAAGAAGAGATTCATTCTTTATTACTTTAACTATTTGGTTAGGTTGGTCCAATTATTTATATTAATTTAGTAATAAAAAAATAAGTAATTAAAATAAATTAATGGTTTGGGCTATATATCAAGGGTCAATCCACGGTAGAAGGTTCCGTCGGAACAATTATTTATTTCAGGGTATCTTGTCGCTTTTTTTTTAATAAAAAAAAAAAAAAAAGAGGAAGTGTGGGGAAATGCGGGAAAAAATGATAAAAAGATATTGGAACATCAATTTAGGAGAAATGATGGAAGCGGGAGTGCACTTTGGTCATGGTACTCGAAAATGGAATCCTAGAATGGCCCCTTACATCTCTGCAAAGCGTAAAGGGATTCATATTATAAATCTTACGAGAACTGCTCGTTTTTTATCAGAAGCCTGTGATTTAGTTTTTAATGCAGCAAGTAGTGGAAAAACCTTTTTAATCGTTGGTACCAAAAAGAAAGTAGCGGATTTAGTAGCATCAGCTGCAATAGGGGCTCGGTGTCATTATGTTAATAAAAAGTGGCTCGGTGGTATGTTAACGAACTGGTCCACTACGGAAACGAGACTTAATAAGTTCAGGGACTTAAGAGCAGAACAAAAGATGGGGAAACTCAACCATCTTTCCAAAAGAGATGCAGCAATGTTGAAGAGAAAATTATCTACCTTGCAAACATATTTGGGTGGGATCAAATATATGACGGGGTTACCCGATATTGTAATCATCGTTGATCAGCAAGAAGAATATACAGCTCTTCGAGAATGTGTCATTTTAGGGATTCCTACTATTTGTTTAATTGATTCAAATTGTGACCCGGATCTCGCAGATATTTCGATTCCAGCTAACGATGATGCTATAGCTTCAATTCGATTCATTCTTAACAAATTAGTATTCGCAATTTGCGAGGGTCGTTATAGCTATATAAGAAATCGTTGATTATGATTAAGAATAATAAAATTAATTAATTGTTTGGGAACTCGATCAATTTATTGGATCGGTTACTATTCTTGAACTTCAAAAAGAGATAGAGATAAAAATGGGGATATTTATATTATGTTATGTGATTTTTTAGTATCCTAAAATTTAAATTTATTGGTATCCTAAATTCAATTTGTATTAAAAGATGATTAATGTTGGTGAGTTGAGAAAGAGATGGTTGAATCAAAATAATTTTTTAAGTTCGATTTATATCAGAGGACAATATGAATGCTATACCATGTTCCATTAAAATACTCAATGGGTTATACGATATATCGGGTGTAGAAGTAGGCCAACATTTATATTGGCAAATAGGAGGTTTACAAATCCATGCCCAAGTACTTATCACTTCTTGGGTCGTAATTGCTATCTTATTAGGTTCAGTCATCATAGCAGTTCGGAATCCACGAACAATTCCGACCGACGGACAGAATTTCTTCGAATATGTCCTTGAATTTATTCGAGACTTGAGTAAAACTCAGATTGGAGAAGAATATGGCCCTTGGGTTCCCTTTATTGGAACTATGTTCCTATTTATTTTTGTTTCTAACTGGTCAGGTGCTCTTTTACCTTGGAAAATTATACAGTTACCTCATGGGGAGTTAGCTGCGCCCACGAATGATATAAATACTACTGTTGCTTTAGCTTTACTCACGTCAGTGGCATATTTTTATGCGGGTCTTACCAAAAAAGGATTGGGATATTTTGGGAAATACATCCAACCAACTCCAATACTTTTACCAATTAACATCCTAGAAGATTTTACAAAACCTTTATCTCTTAGTTTTCGACTTTTCGGGAATATATTGGCTGATGAATTAGTAGTTGTTGTTCTTGTTTCTTTAGTACCTTCAGTAGTTCCTATTCCCGTTATGTTTCTTGGATTATTTACAAGCGGTATTCAAGCTCTTATTTTTGCAACTTTAGCCGCGGCTTATATAGGTGAATCCATGGAGGGTCATCATTGATTAGCTTTTTTAATAGTCTTTTTTCACTTACCCGAAGTCATGCATGATTCCAAATACGCACTTGGTTGGGCAACATAATACATAGATATTTGTATCTATATATGTATGGATGACCTAATCTCGTAGGAGGGAAGACAGACGATATTACGGAATTGGAAAAATATGGGTTAGGGGGTCAAGTCAAACTAGATATATGTAATGTCTATAAGTTTAACCCTTACATATGTTTCGAAGAATGATTCTAAAATCCAATTCAATATAAAAATAAAATGCAGGTGGTTTACATTATGGAAGAAACAAATGTATATGTGATATTAGATATTTACTAGTTATATTAGGGATTATTCCTATGGACTATATATTATATATTTTTATAGTTTATTTTATTTATTCATTCCTAATTTCTTTCCCAGTATATTATTAATATCTATTTATATATTTATATTATTACTATAATACTATTTATTATTACTATATTGAATGTTGATTCTTTTATTTTTTTTTTTTAACCACACTGCATTTCGTTTAGATGGATTACAATACAATATAAGTCTTTCTTTTTCGTCTGTAATTGTAGATTGAATGAAAAAACAGATGAACGTACGGATATAGAAAGTAAGTAAAGAACGAAGAATTGAATGAAAGAATGGTTCGAAACTAAGAAATGCAATAAGTAGAACTATATGCATATGAGTTTACAAAGATTTGATCATGGGTAGAAACTAAAAAAAAAAAAAAAAAGAGATATCGAAGTCATTCTGACGATTAACTAATATTATAATTTCAATTCAGAGTTTTTAATTACTTTGACCCGATAGATCGTAGTGATAAAATAAGTAATAATGCATTGGTTGATTGTATCATTAACCATTTCTTTTTTTGTACGAGGAACTTACTATGAATCCACTGATTTCTGCCGCTTCCGTTATTGCTGCTGGATTGGCCGTAGGGCTTGCTTCCATTGGACCTGGAGTTGGCCAAGGTACTGCTGCGGGCCAAGCTGTAGAAGGTATTGCGAGACAACCAGAAGCGGAAGGTAAAATACGAGGTACTTTATTGCTTAGTCTAGCTTTTATGGAAGCTTTAACAATTTACGGACTGGTCGTGGCATTAGCACTTTTATTTGCAAATCCTTTTGTTTAATTTAATCCTAAAATTAGAAATGTGAAAACGTACGTTATGCGCTTCTTTCTTAGTCTTAGTTTATTTTATTAACTTGG